TCAACTTGAACCACCGGGCTTACCCATTTTTAGATCATGCCTCCGTAGTTTTTGGTATTTAAGCCTTCCATTTATCTGCGACTTCTGGAACGGATGGGACTTTTCCCTCTCCAACTGGACTAGAATAAAGGAGGGTCGGCCCGGCCTGTGATCGTAGTCCGATAGCTATTCCTGCCCCAACTTAACCAATGGGGTCCGGTAGTCAGGGGTAAAAGAATGAACAGAAGGCGACTAACCAATCTCTCTTTGAAACCAGATGCCCGGAGATGTTTGATTCGTAGGGCTAGGAGATCGGTGAAGAGGGCCGGACAACAAAGCAAAAAGTTCTTCCATTACGGCTACTCCGAAATTTGGCACTACCGCCTTATCCATATCCATCCATTACTGGAGACGAAAGCAGCTATCCCTAATGCCTTGCCCCTCTCCCTCCAGTCGGGAGCCTAAACCCGGGGAGTAAAGTCAGAAGAGAAGGAAGGGAAGAATCGGCTAGGAAAAATGAATATTTAATCGTGTTAATGCTAAAAACTAAAATACCCGGTATTCTCCGACATTTATAATATCTTATACTTGGTTCGAATCCAATTCCTGGTAAGGAAGGCAAAGATTCTAAAGAAATTCCTGGATGATGAAAAAGATGCACTGCAGCAGCAATAGCAAGTCACTTTGGAACGACCCGGCATCGAGGTCTCGACGAGCCCGAGCCTTCTCTACTCCCCAACCGCACCACCTGGGGAAACCAAGCGAAAACAAGATCGAATCTCCAAGCACTGTCTCGTGCTCGTCCCTGAATCCAATGGGGAATGGACACAAAAGAGAGATTTCATATTATCATGAGAAAGCATTCTGAATCGGCATGAGCAAAAGCCCCCGTAAAAGCTTCAACAGGAAAAGCAGTTCAGCAAGAAAATGGAAGAAAAAAAAAAAAAAATAGAAGAATTGGCGGAGAACGGAAGGAATTTACGAACGGTACGACCGGGGAAGCCTGCCTAGCAAAGCCAAGCGTGGAAAGACTACCTAAAGCTAAGACTCCTTTTCGGGTGCTGCCGGTCTGGATGGATGCCTTTCCTTCTTTCCAGGATTAAGGATCTCCCAAAAGAATGACCTCAGGAACAGTCAATGGGAAATCCCGCCATGCCATCGAGGGGCTAGTGTGACCATCCATAGCATACGACGGGCGAGAGGGGTACGTGGTGGCTCAGTTTGTCTACCAGTTTCAGGTGAGGCTATTCGGAGATCCAGGGCGAGTCCCGATTCCATATATACGGTTAAGCAAGCCCTGCCGCCAGCTTCCACCCAGACGACAAAAAACGTGAGCGCCTGGCGCGAAAGGTTGCTTTGCTTTACTAAATAAAATAATATAAGGCGCGTTAGCGCTTTAGTTTTCCAACCAATAAGGGGCGGAGCTTGAAGAAGCGAAGCGAGCCTAGAATAGCAGCCTATTACGGTACGGCCCCTTGACTTTTTATTTTAAAAATAAAGCGCTAGTGCCCCTATCCTATAGAGTCAGGCTCTTCAGCTATCATAGCATTTCCTATTGATTTGTCCCCTATCCTATAGAGCTGGACCTATTATGATTCTGAATTATCCGTCGCTACGCTGTTCCCAAGGACTAGCAAAATCGAAATAGCGAAATTCTTGTGTCATCTCAATGGGTTCAGAAACCACACGTTTCTCTGGATCATCATAGCGTACTTCTACATATCCACTCAGAGGAAGGTCTTTTCGTAATGGATGACCCTCGAAACCATAATCTGTTGATATACGGCGTAGATCCGGATGATTGATGGAAGAAACACCAAACATATCCCAAACTTCTCGCTCCCACCGGCCGGCTGATGGAAATAGACTGACAACCGGAGATATTCGTGTTACTTCGTCTGCACTGGTTTGTACACGAATGCGTGAGTTATACCGAGTACTCAGTAAATTATAGACCACTTCAAATCTTCGTTTTCGAGAGGGATAATCTACTCCGCAAATATCGATCGAAACTTGAACCCTTGTATAGGTATGCAATTTAAGAAAGCACAACAATTGAAATAAGTAGTCCGTATTGGTATCAGATCTATTCCCATGTTCCGATCTTTCCATTTTGTTTACCCATTTTTTGGGTAAAGTCTCCCAACTATATTTGAAAATGAATTGGTTATCCATATAAAGAAAGCATTCTTGTAGTTCAGCTTCTTGCTCTAAAAAGACTTGTTTGTTGTAATTAATTAATGTAAATTGCCGGTAGGGCAATAAAGACATGGGACTTTTATACGTTCTAAATCAATATGAAAATGGTGTTTATGACATAGGCTGGCACCCCGTCTTGGAGCCCCGCAACAAATAGATGGGGGTAGGGGATCGTTATCATTCAGCAGAAGTACTTCGAGGGATTAGATGGAAGGAACCTCTGCTAAGAATGGAATACAATTATTTGTGTCCTTATTTAGCTTTCAAGTGGGAGAGGACTTCCATAGAGTGAGCCCTTCGATCGCGGTGCTCATCTTTCCATCTGACGCTGTCCCTGCTAACCCACAACTAAAGCACCATGACTCTTTGATTCCGAAATGCGGCCGAGGGCATTCCGAAAGGACACATCACACGCCCTAACTCCACGAAGGGATGGAATAGACAGCGTTGACCCTAATCTTACCAAGATATACAGGTATTCAATCCAGAATGGGCACAGAAACTGTTCAGGAAGTGAATAAAGCAGAAAGATACACATTAGTCTTGGACTTAACCCCAGAGGAGAAAGAACCACCTCCGCTTGTCCTAGAGCTAGCCTCAGAGTAAGAAGTTTATGTTAACCATACCACTAGGAAGGGTCTATCAACCGCCTCATTTGCAAGGCTAAGAAGAGCTATGAAAGAAGAAAAGCAGTTATAGTATGCAATTTATTCATTACAAGGATTGAGTTCTTGTTTTAGGAGCTAGCTTAGCCCAGTTCTAGGGATGCTCGGACTTCCTAGAATAGCCGTATCTGTATAATAGAAGAATAGAGCGAGGGTAGCTTCCTTTTATCGGGCATCTCTCTCTTCATTGATAACCGACGCCTATCTGATATTGCCGGATCAATCCACTACCCTTACCTTCCCATGCATGCTACTTCACTCCTTCTCTTCTTTAAGGTAAGGAGAAAGAGTGCGCTCTTCATCAACTCATTTCTCTAGGCTTCGAACTCAATCTCAATCCGACTAACTCTTCAGCCCATCTCTTCTTTATCTCTCATTCGTGCCAATAAAAGAAAAAGAAAGAGTTCAATCCCCTGTTCGCGTTCTTAACTCTTTCACATCGTCTTAATCTTCAAATGGGAACTCCAAGTCTTCTTCTTTCTCTGCCCTTGCATCAAATCCAAAGAGCTGCTAAGCGAGGAAAGAAATTGATCTCGCATTGTTCTATAAAAATGATAATCTGCAAAAATCCCATGAAGGGCAGCCCTAGGCCGAGTTAGCTACTAACTACAAAGACAGAATTACCCGTTAGCTCCTTAGAAGGGAATCCACTTAGCTACAACATCCATTCTTTATTACCCTGACGGTTTAGCAGAGGAAATCAATACCCTATATGACGAATTGTTAGCATGAATGCCTAACAGGAATATGACTCATACCTCTCCTTATCAGTCGAGCCACTTCATACCTGTTATTCACAAATCAGTCGAAGACTATGCTCACTGGGATTCCCCTTCCTACTAAGCTGAACAACTGAAAGAGGGATCTCAATATGACGGAATACCCATAATCTAGGTTCCGTTAAGAATGAAGGGATATGACCAAACAGCCTTCTTATCCCTTCCCTCGTCAGCTGAAAGCAAGAACCGTCACTAACTACCTTGTCCTGAAATCCCACCTTTCCGATATGACGAATAGTTGAATCCACTTCTTAGGCCTTGCCCGGATTTAGATGCGTCACTTTGATCCGAAGCGAACGATGCCTTAACTGATGAGTGACGAAGGTAGCTAACCTCCATCGCATTATCCAAGAAGCCCTCTTTTCCGAGTCTGGAAAGCAGCTAATTGAAAAGGATGAGCTAGTTAATTAGCCAAGAAAGACTAAGAAGAAGAATGACGGATTGGGAATTCTCGGACTAAACCCCGTAATCTTCCTTCCTCTGGTCGAGCTAATCGACGGTAGCGAGCAGAAGAAGAAGCGAAGCTACAGCAGTCCCATTCCTTCTTATCTACGTAAGAAATAGAATAGAGTTCAGCTAGCTTTCCGTAACGGGCTACTAACTACGACTTTGCTTCCCTAGATTAGCAGCACGTCGAAGGTCTTCGTCAGGTGTCGGAATCACATTTAGATTGTGGTCTATGAACTCAATACCAGATAAAGAAGCAGCGAACAACTGAAAGAATAGAGGGAAGGTAGCATTGCTTTCACACTTCTCTCTTCGTCATTCTAAAGCAAGGAATGAAGTAGCCCGTATAGCAAGAAGGAAGGGTATAGGAAATGCAATGAACTTCATCGTAATAGATAGATCATAATTTAATGCGTCGAACTCGTCTATTTAGAGTGACCCCTCTATGCCTACTCTACTAATGACGGCATCTAATTAATAATATCGTCATAAATAAATAGTAGGCACGATGCCAATTCCACTCCATTATGAGCTTTCCTAATTCTCCTAGTTGTGCCTAATGATCCGAGGAATGATAATGACGGCTACGAAGTAAGCCGAAGAAGAGCTAGCAACTGTCATACTAACTATAATAAAGGCAGTCGCAGCTAGATCCAGGTTAATCTAACTCATGTGCTATTAACTCAATTCTGAAATCTTGGATGCGCTATCCGGTCCAGTCCAACTGATCTACGAGGGTCGGGTGCTTGCTTCATACTTATGGAGTTAAGCGATTTTCTACTCTGGCTCGGTTGCATGGAGCTGGATTTAAGGTTCTCTCTCGGCTTAACCATACGCTTTCTCCTCGATACAGACGATTGAAGGCTGTATGGGATAGGGTAGGTATGCCATTTGAATTATGGTTAGGTCGTGGTCTCCCTCTAGATCCTTATCTGCGTGGATATCTTTTTGATATTTTACTATTAAAAAAAGATAAGTAACAGCAATTGCTATTGAATCTCCGGCTATAGAATAAGCGGATTCTAAAAAAAAAATTCTTCTTTGACGGCAGGAACACATTCTGACTTGAAGTTGAAAGATGCAAAGTCAAGAATAAGTCAAGCAGTGAGACATCAATTAGCCTTCTATTTATTCTAATACACGAGGGATTCATTGAAGCCCGAGAAAAGTGGCCTTTGAGCCGAAGGTGCAAATCCAGACCAAAAGATTCAGGTCCGACTGGAATCTTTTGGTCTGGTCTTCTTTCAGCCTAAGCTCGGTTACACTGCATTCCGCTTTTGACTCTATATATGTGGGCACCTGATATCTATGAGGGTTCACCCACCCCGGTTACAGCATTCCTTTCTATTGCGCCTAAAATTTCGATTTTTGCTAATATTTCACGTGTTTCTACCTGAGCCCTCTTCCAGTCTTGTTTTCATGCTCTCCAGTCGAGATGCCAAAGAAGAAGGAAGATTGACCACCGTCGATTCCTAGATGCTTTTCATACTGAGGTCGAGGTTGTAGGCCCCCCTGTGTGTAAACTTCTTCCACATGGGGAAGGAAAGGAGCTCTTTTGCTTTTGGGGACATGTAAGACAGCCTAGCAGATCCTTTTTCATGTCCATCAAAGGTGATCCGGGAAGACGATTTCCGACATTCACCATCAAAAGGAGGATCTGACACTAGCACTAGGATCTGTCTATGCTTGGACTGATTGGACGAGCATCCGCTTTTCGACATACCGAGACTTCTTATTCCTCAGCGAGCCTGATTCCGCATGGGCAACAAGGAAAGGCAATGAAATTGAACAAGCTGAGATTCCCTTTTGGAGATGGTTCCGAAATACTACACAATTGTTAGTGGTGTGGCTCCAAGAATTGTGCCACTTGCAGTCTTTCTTTCCCATTACTTCTTCAGCCGATGGAAGGACATGACCATCTTCAAGCTTTAACTGCCCATCCTTCAACAGTATGTCAAAGATATCATCCGTTTTCGGAATGTCGAATGAGTACTCCTTCCTTTCAACCTCGGCTTTATTTTTTTGTTATTTCTGTGGCCGATCACTCTTCTCCTTGGGTTTGGTTAACGCTGGGCACTCATAGGGCTTCCCTTGCACAAGTTCAGCCACACACACCTCTTCGTCTTCAGATTCAGGGGTCGAATCATACTCGACCACAGCTATTTCTAGACTTGGATCCTTGTAGTAAGTGCCCTTGGATGAAGTCCTTCTCTGTTTCTTTTCCTTCCCCGCTCATAACTAGCGGCTCTAGTGACCAGGTTAAACAGATCGGTGAATTCTTTCTCTCCTAAATTTTTCTGCAGTGTCTCATGATTTTTCAATCCTGGGTTATTCACCTGAGGACTTTACTGAAGACAATAAGCTCATTGATCTGTTTGAATCATGGATGTCAAAACATGGCTAAACTTATAAGAGCATGGAGGAGAAGCTGCAGAGATTTGAGGTTTTATTAGATAACTTAAAGCACATTTATGAAACGAATAAAAAGGTCAGTAGTTACTGGCTTGGGTTGAATGAGTTTTCGGACTTAAGCCACGAGAAGTATGTATTTAGGGTTGAAAACTGGGTTTCCAAGGTAGTTTACTTGCTTACTTTAAAGAGTAAGGAAGAGACAGTCCTCTGGAAAGTTTCGTTACAGAGATCTTGTTGATTTGCCCAAGTCTGTGGATTGGAGAAAAAAAGGAGCTCTTACGGTACGGAAAAATCAATGGCACCGGAGGAAACTTGACCAATGAGACTGCCCGACACGACTTACTGAGCCAACCCGGTCGCTCGGCCCTATATTGTCTAAAATTTTCTTTTTTTTTCCACCCCTTTTTATTTACCTACTCAAAGCAAGAGTCTTCTGCTAGATGCGGAGAGGCCGTGAAAAGAAGAAGAGGTACAGTACCGTGCCAGAGAGAAGAAAGCATAAAATGAGAGAGAACCCATCCTAGAGAGGAAGAGCGAACCTTAACCAATCGAAGAAGAGGGACCGGTAAGAGTGTCAAAGAAAGACAGCATGCGATAGAGAAAAAATCTTTTCTTAACTTAAAAGTTACATTCCTCCCTCGAGAAGGGACTGCCTTCCAAGACGGACTCCATGTGATCCCCTGACACATGGGGATGGAGCCAATCCGAGGTACATAGGTACGAATTAGACTCTCCCAGTCGGCAGTTATGTCATTAACGACATCTACCATCTGATCAGAGTCCGTCGGAGTCACTATTGATTCTACTACTTTATTAGTCAATCTCTTGGCTAAGGGTATAGCCCTACCCTAGCAAGAGTGAAGAATGATAAGTAGAGTTTCACTAGTAAGTCGGACGTCTCATCTTTCCGACTTTACTACGATGGAAAGACGGGATAATCCTAGGATACCCTTACCTCGTCAACGAGACAGGAAAAGGCAAGAGGCCTGTTTTCCGGGGAGTTCCTGCATAAGCTTGCTGCAATGACACAGCACATTTAAGTAAAGCGCAGTGAACAAGAAACCAGATTTCCGGACAAGCCTGATCACCTCCTTAGCAAACAAGTGCGCTCCGACACAGAGCTCTTTGTTGAGACCATCGGTCACTACCAAGATGACTCGATTAAGAACCATCTTAAGTAGTGGAAGACCTTCCAAGATCTTCTTCCACTTAATGGCCTTAAGTCGGAACAACTTGTCAAACAGGGTAAGGTTCATTTCAAGAATTTATGTAACCTTCCTGGTCCTGGTTGGGAGCTGTCTCCACAGGACACGACCAAGTGAGCTAACAGGGGGTTTAGAGCTCCTCTTTTCAAGGAGACTCATCCACACCTGCGCCCACTGACCGCCGCGCGTGGCTTCCGGGTCACCTAACGCTACACCTCACTTGCTCTGTCCAAGAAGCCGTCTAACCTAAGGTAACTATTCGGAGAATAGGTTGTAACACCGGATATTCCGTATTAGTTGATGCAACTCTGACTAAGGCTGGATATTATATTGACCATAAAGCAAAGCGGATACTGACTTCGAAAGTGCTCTTAATCACTTCTTTCTTGGATTAGTAAACTATTATCGAAAATTCGTGGAGGGTTCTTCAAGGGCCCTGACCGATAGGAATCAAGGATGAGTCTCTACATCTATCTTATATCTGTTAATTTAGGATTCAAATTCAGTCATCGTTCGAATCCCGGCAGGGTAGGCGAAATCACGTAAAAAAGAGACTGATTATTTCAAAGTGGTTCAGGTAGCTCAGCAGGACTGAAAATCCTTGTGTCAGTGGTTCGGCCTGAAAGAAATTACTTAAAAGAAGATGATAGATGTGTGCGTCAATGAGTGCCCGGTTCACCAGGTTCTACCACTCAGGATACAGAATTTCGAGATCTTCGAACATATTCGAGGGTTCAATGTGACTATTGTCACTTCGGCCAACACACAAGATGAGACTTTACTACACTACTGTGGAGCGGCTTTTTGCAAAAAGATGAGGGAGAAACTCAGTAAGAGATGTCGGTTCTAATTTTAATAATACGACTTGGATGCGATTGCTTTTTTCCGGGCTTAGGAATTGTTTTGGGTCTGATGTTGTCAGGCGCCCGGGTGGTCTATGCTGCTCGCACTAAGGATTGCTGGGAGGGCGATCCGGACGAGCGGCTCTTACGGGCCATGGACAAAAAGTTATCCCTTATAAAGGAGAAACAAAATGCCCTGGCCGAAAAGGCGGTAGAAAAGGGCACCCTTTTCGGTATGGGGTTGCCAGGCTCGCCGGAGGAACAGAGGCAGAGTGTATCCACTGTCCTGGAAAACCACCTTGAAACGCTCGACGTGGATAAGCGCTTACGGCAAATTAGTAGGTGGGGGAAAGAAGAGGAACTGGGTTCCCCCGACAGCTCCTTTTGGCTAATGATAGTAGAAGAGATAACTAAATGTTAAGTCAGCGTTCCCCAACAGCAGCTTAGCTTAGTAGCTTAACTCTTTCTACTGGCGTGGTGCTACTGGATGCTTCTGATCAATAGAACAGGAAGAGGAGGAAAAAAAAGCTTATGATGAGCATCTATTTGAGTCGATCATTTCCAAGATCTAATTCAAGTTTATTCTTATGTAGTGGAAAGGCCTTACAATCTGAAGTTTTACGCTTAGGGGAAGAAATGTTCTTGGTGGATGCAGGACCTGGGACCGCCAGAATTTGTATGCAAGATGAGCCCACAGGAGTGCCAATCAACCGAGCCACCAGGTTTGAGAAGAAGGTGGGATCCCTGGATCTAGTGGCCGGTGAATCACTGATCAAAAAGAGGATTTTGGAGAGATTATTCATCGATCTAGTGGCCGGCGAATCACTGATCAAAGAGCGAGCAGCCGCCAGGTTTAATGATTTGGTGGGATCCACAGATGTAGTGGCTGGTGAACCGCTTCTTCTTCTTCCACGAAGATTCAGACAAAACCGAGCTTGGATGGAACTGAACAAGATTTGGCGAACGAATACAAAGGTAAAAGGCTTTATTATTGAGAAAGTAAAAGGAGGTTATTCAGTAGCCATCGCGGGTTTCATCACTTTTCTTCCATTCCGTTCTCACAAAAGGAAAAGGAAATCGAATGATCGATTCACCATTGAGAGCATTAACCCCAAAAGGACGAATATTGTGGTGTTCTAACAGCGGCAGATCAAACAAGAACTTGATGAGCGAAATCTGCTGACGAAAAAAAGAGCAGTTTTTTTCAATTCCGAAGCGAAACCTAGCGTCTCCTGATAACACTCTATCACCTTAATCCATTCTTTTGTTGAGGGTCTGGCACTTATGACAGGCCGCTCTGTCATTGTCTGATTTTTGGTTGTCTGATCACACTCGAAATTATGTATCTACTTATCGTCTTTTTGCCCCTTATCGGTAGTTCCGTAGCAGGTTTTTTCGGACGTTTTCTAGGATCAGAAGGAACCGCTATAATGACCACTACGTGCGTTTCATTCTCTTCGATCTTATCTTTG